CTTCCGACTGTAGGCCTTTTACTAGTCAGTCCTGGTAAAGCCCCCAGACGGCGTATTTTTTTGAAACGAGGCCCTCTGTAACGTGACATAAAAACTCCTTTTTAAAATGGAAAATCTCATAGAGCAAAATTAAAACTAAACTAAATGAAAAATATAAATGAAGCGAAATCTACTAAAGTATTGCACTACAAAGAAGAATTAGAGAAATTCTATCATTATCCGAATTTTATTCTATTGTATATAGAAAATAAAAAAAAAAAGACATTCTCCATTATGTAAAAAATAAAAACAAATAGAGAAAAGCCGGCTATCGGAGTCGAACCGATGACCATCGCATTACAAATGCGATGCTCTAACCTCTGAGCTAAGCGGGCTCACATAACACAAATTGTGCATGCATATGAATTCTTTCATAAAGTACTGGGATATTAGTTATTAATTGTTTATTAATTAGTTCTTCATAGTTTTCATCTATAAAAATTCAATATAATAGAGAAATAAATATTAATAATAATATATAACAATATATATTAAATTATATATTTACATCTAACACATAATTATTATATCTCTTCTATTCTATAGATCTATTATTTCATAATAAATTTTTCCTATAATATAATATATATTAATTAATATTATTAGAATAATAATTCTAGAACTAGAATACCTTTTAATTTTTAAAATATATAGAATATAAATATAATAGATATGGAAAATACTATTTCAAATACAAATCTTTAATTAAATCTTTGAAATAATGACTAATTAGTAGTAGATTAGATTGCAAATTGAAAATAATATGAAAATATTCTTATAATAATGAATAATTAGATTAGAGGACAAAGTAATTTATTTTATTTAATATAAAAAAAAATAATATAATTAATATAATGTATAGTTAGAATTCTAAAAAATTGGATGGATTATCAAAAGAAATTAAATTTAAATATATAAATAAGTAATTAGAAATTCGATAGAATCGAAATTCATAACAGAAATGGATTTTTGCTTTTCGTTTTGTTATTATATAAGAATTATTATTATAAGGTCGGTTTCTGTACGCTCTAAGGAAAAAAGAAAAAGAATCGAACGTTCGAGTATTCCAAATTCTATCAAAAAATGAGAGAAGGAGGGATATAAAAAAGAGAGATATATGTGGTATCTATCTCTCTATATTGAATTGCGAATATTATTTGATTAATTATATATATTTGATACAGAGATAATAGAATCATTTCTGATTTGACCAAATATGGGTATCCAATATAGATGAAAGAAAATCAATTAAACAGTGATAGAAGGAAACTTTTTTTTTTCAAAATGGGACTAGCTATCTAATAAATTGAAAAGTTCCTGCATATCATTACATTATCATATAATAATACAAATGAAAAAACATCCTAATGAGATCCGAATCTCAAAGAAAAATGGGGGGATATGGCGAAATTGGTAGACGCTACGGACTTAATTGGATTGAGCCTTGGTATGGAAACTTACCAAGTGAAAACTTTCAAATTCAGAGAAACCCTGGAATTCACAATGGGCAATCCTGAGCCAAATCCTGCTTTCCGAAAACAAAAAAATAAAAGTTCAGAAAGTTAAAATGAAACAAATAAAGGATAGGTGCAGAGACTCAATGGAAGCTGTTCTAACAAATGGAGTTGACAACATTTCCTTTCGCAGTAGGAAATTAATCCTTCTATCAAAATTCTAGAAAGGATCAAAGATAAACATATATATATATATATTTACTGAAATACTATTTCAGTTGATTAATGAAAATTACAAACTTATATTTGTAAATATTTAGATTCGATTCGATTAAAAAAGATGTGAATCAAATCAATTCCAACTTGAAGAAAAAATGGAATATTCATTGATCAAATCAGTCACTCCACCATAGTCTGATGGATCTTTTGAAGAAATGATTAATCAGACGAGAATAAAGATAGAGTCCCATTCTACATGTCAATACCGACACCAATGAAATTTTTAGTAAGAGGAAAATCCGTCGACTTTAGAAATCGTGAGGGTTCAAGTCCCTCTATCCCCAAAAGCCCTTCTTATTCTCTAATTTTTTATCCTATATCCTCTTTTTTTTTTTTATATTAGTTGACATAGACTCAACTTTTTTCTTAAAATGAGGATAGTGCTTCAAGAATGGTCGGGATAGCTCAGCCGGTAGAGCAGAGGACTGAAAATCCTCGTGTCACCAGTTCAAATCTGGTTCCCGGCAATTCATTTGTATGAGTATCTATTCCCAAATTCATTTGAATGAATTTTAATGTAATGAATTTGGGGAATAGATATATTTATTACCGGATATATAATTGATGTTGATGTGTATCTTACAATGATGCAGACCTTTATCAGTTCATCCTATTGGCTTGTCTCATCCGAAATAAGTCTCATTCAAAAGTGAGATTCTCAATGAATAGCTATATTATTTTATTTATAAATTTTGTTATTTATACCAACCATAATAAGATATGAATGA